ATAACTTCTGCTCGTTGCATACCCTGATCAACCACTGTACGAATAGCATTTATGGCAGCAGCTTGAGCAGCATAGGGTGTCCCTCTTCTTGTGCCTTTGAATCCAGAAGTACCAGCGGAGGCCCAAGAAACCACCCGACCTCGTACATCTGTAACAGTTACAATGGTATTGTTGAAACTCGCTTGAACATGAATAACTCCTTTTGGTATTCTACGTCCATTCTTACGTGAACCAATACGTCCATTCCTACGTGAACCAATTTTTGGTATAGGTTTTGCCATATTTTATCATCTCATAAATATGAATCAGAAATATACAGAAAGATACGGAGATATCCATTTCATGTTAAAACAAATCCTTTATTTTTACATGGACCTTCCTTTACCTTTAGAAAGTTCTTTTTTAGAAAGATTATCCTTGTCTCTGTTTATGTCTCGGATTGGAACAAATCACTATAATTCGTCCGCGCCTACGGATCAGTCGACATTTTTCACAAATTTTACGAACAGAAGCCCTTATTTTCATATATCTCACTCCTTATCTTAATTCCGAATCTATTCTTTGGAAGAAAATAAGTCTCTTGTATTTTTGAACTTCGAATTGTATCCCCATGAAAGGAATGTTTTAAAAAATAATCTAATCGTTCGAATCTTTGCTGCGAAGTCTATAAATTATACGTCCCCTGGTTGAATCATACCGACTTATTTCGATTTTGACTCTATCTCCCGGTAGTATCCGTATAAAACTTCGCCGGATCCTCCCTGAAATATAACCTAGAATTAGATCTTCATTATCTAAACGGACCCGGAACATACCGTTGGGAAGTGATTCAGTAATTAAACCTTCATGAATCAATTTTTGTTCTTTCATTCCAGGTAACCCCCTTGAAGTATCAACTAATGGAGGAAGAGTTATATAACTCACTTTTCCTCTCTATTTCACAAATGGGAAGTTAGAGATAAAATTAGGATACCAGAGTAGGATTACCATATATAACACAAAATTTCTCCTCCAATTTTTTCTAGTCGAGCTTCTCGATCTGTTATTATGCCTCGAGAAGTAGAAAGAATTACAATCCCCATTCCACCTAAAATCTTAGGAATTTGTTGATAGTTGGAATAGATTCGTAGACCGGGTCGACTGATACGTTTTAAAATAGTTCTATATATTCCTTTCCTAGTCCTTCTATGTCGCAAGGTTGAAACCAAGAAATATTTGTGACTTTCCTGATGTTTTCGAACATTTTCAATAAAACCTTCTCGTAGGAGTATTTTAACAATGTTTTCTGTGATATTAGTAGATGCTATTCTAACCGTTCCGTTTTTACCCATGTCAGCATTTCTTATAGAAGTTATTATATCAGCAATAGCGTCCCTACCCATGACGAATTATAATTATTGGTGCTTCCTAATTTTGATATAATCAACATGTTTTTTGCTTGAATTATTCAATTATTAAAAGTATATGCGTGAGACACAATCTACAAAATTTTATCTATTTCAGATATCCTACTATAACTATATCATAGTTTCATCTACTAGTATTTATAATACCTCGGGAGCTAATGAAACTATTTTAGTAAAATTTAACTGTCTCAATTCCCGAGCAATCGCACCAAAAACTCGAGTTCCTTTTGGATTTCCTTCTTGATCAATGACAACCGCTGCATTGTCATCATATCGTATTATCATACCGTTGTCACGTTTGAGTTCTTTACGTGTACGTACAATTACAGCTCTAATTATTTCTGATCTTTGTAGAGGCATATTGGGCACTGCTTCTTTGATTACAGCAACAATAACGTCACCAATATGAGCATATCGGTGATTACCATCCCCTATGATTCGAATACACATCAATTCTCGAGCTCCGCTGTTATCTGCTACATTCAAAAGAGTCTGAGGTTGAATCATATCATTTTTATTTGAATCCGTTATTTCAATGCAAAAGATGAGGAAAAAAAAAGAAATAGTGTTTGTCTAGAAACCAGAAATAAGTAAACCGTGGTTGTTTTTTCATCCTCAATACCCCTTTTGTTTAGTTCTACATCTCTATCCTGAAATAACAAATTGAGTTCGTATAGGCATTTTGCACGCAGCTATTTCAATAGCTGCTCTGGCTACAGTTTCTGATACTCCGCCCATTTCATAAAGTATTCGACCTGGTTTAACAACGGATACCCAATATTCGGGGGATCCCTTCCCTGAACCCATACGTGTTTCCGTAGGTCTTACTGTAATGGGTTTGTCGGGAAATATACGTACCCATATTTTTCCACCACGACGTGCATATCGTGTCATTGCTCTTCGCCCTGCTTCTATTTGTCTAGCCGTGATCCAAGCGGGTTCAAGTGCCTGAAGAGCGTATCTTCCGAAACAAATATGATTGCCTCGACAAGATATTCCCTTCATTCTTCCTCTATGTTGCTTACGAAATCTGGTTCTTTTTGGGTTATAGTAGATGGTTCTTTCTTAATCCCATCTCTACTACAGAACCGGACATGAGAGTTTCTTCTCATCCAGCTCCTCGCGAATGAAACGATTCCATAATATTACAGATACACATGTATTTAATAAATAATACACTAAACTAAGTAATGGGATTTATTGATATTGAATTTTTTACATGGTAAGCTGTATATACAGTTAGACGTGTATATTTATAGATATAGATAATGCTTCTTTTTTTTTAACGAATCCTTATTTTTACTCCTATCGAATCAAGCAAGACAATACAATATTGTAAAATCCAATAAATAAAGGTTTCGCGGGCGAATATTGACTCTTTCCTGCTTCATTCCTAAAGTCAATCCATGACCTCTCAGAGTAAATCAATTTGTTCTTGGTTCGTTCCGCCATCCCATCCAATGAATCATTAGGATTCGTTTTCAATAGAATCCTATGTAGTCACAGGTTTCGTCGTTCCCATAGCTTCTCCGTTAATGGTTAGGCCTGAACTCTGCAATGGAGCTACCAAAAAAATGCGTTCCCGAGTCAATCTACTCAGTTTCTATTAACCCGAGGCTCTTTATTATTATTTTTCTCAATATTAATGCTTTATCACACTGCCTTTTATGAGGTGATTCATAGACCATACATATTGGAATCATATATCATTGATATTTTTGTTCTCTCTTTCTATCACCTTTCCATTTATCCGCATCCCTTTATTTTTGCTTCAAAATACATAATCAGATTTATATATTTTTTTTATGGAAAAAATTTCAGTTGTTACAACTATATGATTGATTCAGTCATATAGTGACTGTTTCTTGGGATCTCGACAATACGAAGCAATAAGTTGGTTATTAGTTTTTAGTTTATATAGTTATTAAGTTCATAGTGGGGGTCAGTCTTTTTTTTTTTGAATCCCAATTCTAAACTCTAAAGAAAAAACTAACGAGTCACACACTAAGCATAGCAATTATACTAAAAAAAAAAAAGGTTAATCGATTTTTTATTCAATCTTATAGAATTTGAATTGTTCATTTTTGTTTAATTTTAGGGAAAAAACCGAATTTATAATTTTTTGTTCGTTCTATTACTGGACAGAATGACAAGCCAAATAAGGGTCTATTATCCCTCGTCTACAAATATCCAAATTTTTAAGCCTAATACTCCATAGATAGTTCGAATTGTATAGGAACAATGATCAATTTTAGCACGAATTGTTTGTAGGGGAACCCTACCCTCTCTGATCCATTCGACACGTGCAATTTCTTTTCCGTCGATACGCCCTGCAATTTGCACTTGAATTCCTTTTGTATCTGTTTGCTCAGTTAATTCAATAGCTTTTTTCATTGCCTTTCGAAACGAAACTCTATTTTTTAATTGTAAAGCCATATATTCTGCAAGAATATTAGGTTGTCCATAAGGTTTTTCAATTCTTGTGATAGTAATGTTGAGTCTTCGGTTCACAGAATGAAACTCTTTTTGTACATTCATTTGTAATTCTTCTACCCCTCGCGCTCGGCCTTCTATTAATAAATTTGGGAAGCCGATATGGATTATGACCTGGATCAAATCGATTCTTTTTTTAATTTCTATGCGTGCAATTCCTTCGAAACCTGAGGATATTTTCCTATTTTTTTGTACATAGTTCTTGATACAATTACGTATTTTCTCATCTTCTTGTAGACCCACGGAAAAATTTTTTGGTTGTGCGAACCAAAAGGAATGATGATTTTGGGTTGTACCAAGTCTGAAACCAAGTGGATTTATTTTTTGTCCCATATTTTTTTATTATCTTTCCATTCATTTTTTTTTTCTAAAGAGAAATCGAAATCTTAGATTCATCTAAAAAGAATTTCGATTTCTCTTTTAATACAATTGTTATATGACAAGTGGGTCTTTTTATCGGATAACTACGTCCTCGAGCCCTAGGTCTTAATTTTTTCACAAAAGGACCCCCATTGACTTCGGCTTTACTAATAAATGAATCAGCTTCGTTCAAACCCATATTATGACTAGCATTTGCTGCTGCGGAATAAACCAATTTTAAAATGGGATAAGATGCTCGATAAGGCATGAGTTCCAGTATCATAAGTGTTTCCTCATAAGAACGCCCACGAATTTGATCAATTACTCTTCGTACTTTGAAAACAGACATACGTATATGTTGAGCTAAAACTTTTACTTCTCCTTCTCTACTCGAATTTGAGTTCTTTATCATAAGGTTATCCCCCACCAATGAATGATTTGATCCTCTTTTTTTATCCAAAATTAACGACGAGATTTATTATCGTTTCTCGCATGTCTCGCGAAAGTCAGAGTAGGCGCGAATTCTCCCAATTTGTGACCTACCATACGATCTGTTATATAAATAGGGAAATGTTCCTTTCCATTATGAATAGCGATTGTATGGCCAATCATTGTGGGTATAATGGTAGATGCCCGAGACCAAGTTACTATTATTTCTTTCTCCTCCCTCATGTTGAGTTTTTCCATTTTTCCCGATAAATGATTGGCTACAAAAGGATTTTTTTTTAGTGAACGTGTCAC